CCTGACCTGTTGACCCTTTGGCTTTTCCGGCGATACGAACGTATTTAAGTAATTGTTGTTCCGTAAGACCATAATGAAAGCGCAATTTTTGTTTTTCTTCTAAACGAATACGATATTGCGATTTTTTGCCGGGGCGCGATTGGGTTCGAAGATCGCTTCCGGCTCTAGGCTTTTTACTAGTTAGCCCCGGTAAAGCCCCCAGACGGCGGATTTTTTTGAAACGAGGTCCTCTGTAACGCGACATAAAGACTCCTTTTTTTATGAAATTTCATAAACCAAAATTAAAACTAAACTAAAATATGATAAATGAAGCGAAATTTACTGAAGTATTACAAAGAATAATTAGAGGAATTGTATCAATAGTCAGACCTTATTGTATAGAAATATTGTATATATAATTGTATTATATAAATAAAAAAGAAAAAGAATTTGAAATAATCGAAAAAAAAAAAAATGAAGGGCTCTTTTCTTGATTGATTTGTTCTACAGAGACCAAACCCCTCCAATCCAATTTTTATTAATAATTGGAAGTTTCGATGAAATAATCGAAGGGGCTCGGTGACCTTTAGGAACGGGCAAAGAAGCTTTTCACTTTAGATTTCCTATTATCAATTATCTAAAAAATAAAACAAATGGAGAAAAGCCGGCTATCGGAATCGAACCGATGACCATCGCATTACAAATGCGATGCTCTAACCTCTGAGCTAAGCGGGCTCACATAACATAAATTGTACACGTATACTAATTTAGTAAACTACTGCTGCTGAGATCTTAACTGTTTATTCTTAGTTATTTCATAATAAATATGATATAAATGTAGAAAAATTCAACTATAGAAACGAATAAGAATGGAAAATCTAATTTTCAAAAATATTTCATTTTGATATATTAATTTAGATCTATTTCTCAAATATATGTTTATCAATAATAAATATCTTAATTTGTTTAATTAGAGACTAATATTTTTTTACTATTCCATATTTAATATTTCCTTTACTATTTTTTAATATTGTTTTTTGATATTTGACTATATAAAAATAAAATAAAACTATATAAATTCTAAATAAAATATTTTAGTACATGGTTTTTTATTTCTAGATATTTATTTAGATTTAGAGTTTGAAATAGAATTTTGTACCTAAAGTTAGGAATATAATCTAGTAATTAAGTTAGAATCTTATTGTATATTTATTGTATATTATAATCGTATAATATATTAATTATATCCATTCGATTAGTTATGGCTATTAATGAAATTTGAAATTAATAATACTAAATTGCCCTTTGTCGTTTTTTTTTTTATTATGATCTGCCCTAAGAAAAGGATAAGAGGAGAAAAGTGCAATCCAGACCATAATGAAACATTCCTAGGGTTTCATTCGGAAAGGCGAAACCTAAGACGAAAAAAAAAAAAAGAATCGACCGTTCAAGTATTCAAAATTGCACACTAAAAATGATAGAAAATCATAGAAATTGGGACATGTATATATATAATATATTATAATAGATATATGTTATGTGGTATATATCTATATTGAATTTCTGGTTGGACCAAGTATGGTCTCCAATAGAGATGAAAGAAGATAGATACAAAATCAAATCGGAGAAAACACTTTTCAATACAGGAATCGATATCTAATGAATTCAACGGTTCCAGCATAATCTAAATGGAAATGAACAAAAAGGGGTAAACGGCATCATGATGTGATCCTAATCACATCACAAAAAAAAGGGGGATATGGCGAAATTGGTAGACGCTACGGACTTAATTGGATTGAGCCTTGGTATGGAAACCTACCAAGTGATAACTTTCAAATTCAGAGAAACCCTGGAATTAAAAATGGGCAATCCTGAGCCAAATCCCGTTTTATGAAAACAAACAAGGGTTTCAGAAAGCGAGAATAAATAAAGGATAGGTGCAGAGACTCAATGGAAGCTGTTCTAACAAATGGAGTTGGCTGCATTGTGTTCATAAAGGAATCCTTCCATCGAAACTTCCGAAAGGATGAAAGATAAACCTATATACATATGTATACTTACTGAAATACTATCGCCAAATGATTAAAAATGATTAATGATGACTCCAACCGGTTCTATAATTTTTTTATATCTATTTATATGAAAAATGAAAGAATTTTTGTGAATCGATTCAAAATCAAAATTGAAAAATGAAATAAATATTCATTGATCAAATCATTCACTCCATCATAGTCTGATAAATCTTTTTTTTTAGAATTGATTAATCGGATAAGAATAAAGATAGAGTCCCATTCTACATGTCAATATCGACAACAATGAAATTTATAGTAAGAGGAAAATCCGTCGACTTTAGAAATCGTGAGGGTTCAAGTCCCTCTATCCCCAAAAAGACCTGGTTGCCTCCCTAATTATTTATCTTCTCATTTTATTTTGTTAGTGACTCAAAATTGGTTATGGTTCGCAGTGATTCTCACTCTACTATTTCACAAACCGATCTGAGCGTAAATTTTTTTTCTTATCA